GAAGTTCTGGTCCTGGAGGGATAATATCAACCACTTGGCGTCCATCCAATGCATCCGTTATGGTTATTTCGTACCCCCCTTTTTCTTTTCGTATGATTTTGCTTACTATACCCGCCGCTGTAGCATTATAAACCGTATTGTTACTTTTTGTCCCGTCGGGATAAATCTGGCCCCTTCCCCTGTTACCACCTACGTATATTGGGTATTTTAAGAAGTGAACATCTTTATTAGTCGCGGGATCCGGGGAAAGAATAGGAAAAGTGATTTCACTATATTTCTTACCAGGAACAGGCCCTATCACAAGAATATTTTTTTTAGTGGGGCCGTAATTCTGAAAAGATAGATTGCCTATCTTTTCTTTCATCTCGGGAGAAATACGACTGGGGGGGGCTAATTCAAACCCTTCCGGTAAAATAAGAACGGCCCCTACATTCAACCCCCCCTTTTTACCATTAGCAAGAACTTGTTTCAGTTGCATATCATAAGGAATTCTAACAACTGCTTCAAACACAGTATCAGGAAGTACCGCTTGCGGAACCTCAATATCCACAGGTTTATTAGCTAAATGGCAATTGGCGCATACAATACGACCAGTGGCTTCTCGTGGATTTTCAAAACCCTGCTGCGCAAAAATGGGATATGCATTTGAAATGGAGGCCCGAGTTATTATATATATCATGAGTGATACGGAAATGAATCGAGTAATCTCTTCCTTTATCGAAGAAAAAGTATTTCTAATTTGCATGGTCCAATCGTTGATCCCGAAAATTTCTACAATAAAATTGGGTAGGTCGCTAGTATAGTTCCCTATCCACGATTTTGCTATTTACTGAAATAATTTTACTGGAATATAGGAGGAATCCTCTGAATGGGTAGAAAGAGTAAGGTAAGTACGACCTGGAATGCTCTGCTTAGGTACAAAGTAAGAAACATTCTAATTGACTCGTTTTTCAGTCATTCATTGAATGATAAATCACTACAAGTGACGGAGATACACGATTTAAATAAAGGAAAATCCAATATTTGAAAATTGTATCTAGAATGACTGGAAAAGTGGAAACAAGACCAGATATAATTTGATCATTATGAAAAAATCCAAAATCGTTATAGACATAGCCAATCATTAGTTCCCAACCGTGGGGCGAATGGAATCCGATACATAAATCAGTTACTAAAAGAATGGAAAAGGCTTTTATTGTGTCGCTTAAATTATATAGGAATTCTTGAACCCAAGAATTAAGAAAAACAAGTTCTTCATTACCCAGAATAGAATAAGCACTTAGAATAACGAAACAGATTAGATTTGTCGAGAAGTGCAAAATTGTATGGATATGATCCTCATCGTGTATCTTGATCAATTGGATTGTTTCTTTGTGGAGCCCCATACGAAACTTTTGTAGATGTCTTTCCGGGAATTCCTTTACCATTTCATCCAAGAGAAATAGCTCCTCTAATTCTATGAATTTTTCTAGAATACTCTTTTCTTGAATATCGTTCAAAAAAGTTTCGGATTGCCTAGTATTCCACCAATTAGTAACCCAAGATTCTAGACTTTTATTAAATGAGAGAGTGATCCACCGGGGCAAAAAGACTACAAATACTATAAATGAAAGATATCGAAGGGGAATAGATGCGCTCTTTTTTGTCATTTTTTCATCTGTGAATTGTCACCTCATTCGTTGACTCTATGCGATCTAATATTTCTATCAAGCATAAGTTCTATTATAAGGTATCGCGCCTATTAATTATTAATTTATTAATCGAGCCCCCATTTTTTAGTTGTGATTCAGAGGTTAGTCCTTGAATCTAGTGTAGAAAAAATACAGAAATAGAAGAAGAATCCACTTCGAATTCGAATTCAAATGAAGAAATAATAAAAAAATAGATTGTTTCCAGATATCTTAATTGATCAAATATTCGAAGTAATTACTCCCCTTTGATGAATGCCCGAAAGATTCAAATAAAGATTCCAATAATGAATATTTTTCGGATTTCGAAATGAAAGAACTTCCTGTTTATTAAAAAAGAAAATATCAAATATTTCGAAAAAAAATTGACAGACAAAAACAAAAAAGGTTTCGTTTTATATTATGGCCGCCACGTACACGTTTGCCTTGGTTTGGCCCCACGAGGCGTTCTGAAGAAACTTTAATTAAGTAAGCTATGCTTATAGAAAAAAAAGGGATTCTTAGGGGTTTTCCTCTTGCTGAGAAATCATTTATTTTGCAGTTTCTTTTTTCAAAATACTTCAATTGGTACACGCAAGAAATAGGCCAATTCCGCAGCCTTTTGCTCAATTTCCCGTGGAGTCAAATTCTCATCAGTACGAGTCAAGGGAACGTCTCCCAGGCCTCTGATTTCCATATAAAGGACACGACGAGCATAAATACCCTCTTTTACTTCTATTCTGATGGACTGAATATCTTTCATAAGGAATCGTAAAAAGATGCGGCGATTTTTTCCAGGAAATCCCCAACGAAAAATGCACACTATTCCTTCTTTTCTATCAAATCGATCATAACCGCTACCTACATTCCATGTAATTGTGCACCACAAATAGGAACTAATAAAGAGACCCGCGATCCCATAGAAAGACATTACGATCCCTTGTGGGAAAAAAGGGATTTGTTGAGACGGAAAGAAGGATATCAAATTCTTATCAAGATAACTAGAAATTCCAACCAATAAGAATCCTAATGAACCTAAAAAAAGGATAAACGCCCAGCAGAAATTACTTGTTTTGCGAGATCCTGCTATAAATTCTATCCATATATATTCTGATCGCCAACTCATACATAGTAGATCCAGTTGCATTTTATGGAATAACAAAAAAAAATTCACTTTACTTTTTTTTCCGAAGTAACTCTCATCAACTAGTACTATTCTGATGTGAACTTTTAGTAGTAATTAATCGAATTTGTTAGATATAATAAAATAAAAGCATCCCCTTCATATGATTCCCTATCAATAGCTACATACATATGGATATATTTACTTTAATTTCAGACATGAGTTCGGATCCCAGCCTATTTTTTTTTAATTGCTAGAATTAGTCTGTCCATATATCATGTTTACGCATGTATAAGATCTTTTTCATTTCTGTTCGGAGAAAGCCGCCTGTTATTCTTATACAATATTTTACTAAATGGATATCCTTGTTCGCTAAGTCTTGAAAAAAAAAACGAGATGAGATTTGACCACATCAGATTTAAAAAATCTTTTTTTTTTGAACATGAAGAGATAAAGAGGCCATTGCAATTGCCGGAAATACTAGGCCCACTAAAGGCACAAAAAGGGAGGGTAAGTTGTTGAGAATTGTCATAGAATGGGGTACCTCGATTTAATATTTGTACCTGTTATTGTTATAAGGATATCTTATAATAATTATAATTCATATTAGAATTCGTATATTAGTATACGTAAGTATATCGAAGTGAGTATATATAATAAGTGCAAGCAATGTCGAACTAAATAAACGGACTTATTCATCTTTCTACATGAAATAGATGTATGTATGATAATCCACTTTCTTTATTATTCTTACTTCTTTTATTTTTATTCTTATATTGTTCTTATCTTCTTCTTCTAATTTCTTTTTTAATAAAATTTAATAAAAAAAGAGTCTCTTAAAAATTTAAAAATCCCCGAAAGATTCGTTAGAATCCGACCCAAGAGCAGGAATTCTTATAAAAAGGGGACTTCTTGGGAGATATAGAAAGATGCAAGATTCTATATTTTCTATATTTGAAATATATACGGCGAACAGAACACGAAATTCGTTTTATTTGCCTTGCCTCCTAATTCGAAGGAAGAATTCGCTGTTTATGTTGTTGTTTTTTTACCGATATTACTAATCAGCAATATCGGTAAAAAAACAACAATTATCCGCATGATTCTTTCTACAATTAAATCTTATGTCACCAAATAAAAATGCATTTTTTCGGCTTTTTATTTTGATTCTGATAAACTAACTAACTAGTTGTTCGCCACAAAAAAAAAGTTGAACTCAAGACTCTACTTGATTGAATTTTTATTGAAAGGAAAAAAGGCGTGGAGCTGAAATAGCTCACTCAGAACACCTTTTAAAGGGTTACGTGGTACTATTGGATCGAATAAGCCCTTATGGAATAAATATTCAGCCGCTTGTGAACCTTCAGGTACTGTCTTATTCAATGTTTGTTCAATTACTCTTTTACCCGCAAATGCAATATAGGCATTAGGTTCGGCAATAATGATATCCCCCAACATACCAAAACTAGCTGTTACTCCACCAGTAGTAGGAGATGTAAGAATTGATACATAGAATAACTTTTTATTTGATTGATAATCATATAAAGCAGAAGATATTTTAGCCATTTGCATCAAGCTCAAACTTCCTTCTTGCATGCGTGCCCCTCCGGAAGCACACACTAGAATAAGAGGTAAAAGTTTATTGGTAGCATACTCGATCAAACGGGTGATTTTCTCGCCCACTACGGATCCCATACTACCCCCCATAAACTGAAAATCCATAACCCCAATTGCGACGGGAATCCCGTTTAGTTGACCTGTACCTGTTTGAACAGCCTCTGTTAATCCTGTTTTTTTTTGATAAGAATCAATACGATCTTTATAAGGCTCCTCTTCTGAATGAAATTCAATGGGATCCAGAGAAACCATGCCGTCATCCATCGGATCCCAAGTACCTGGATCAACCGAAAGTTCGATTCTATCTGAACTACTTATTTTCAAATAATATCCGCATTGTTCACAAATATTCATTTTTGACTTCAAAAATTTCTTATAATTTAATCCATAACAATTTTCACATTGAACCCACAAATGCCTGTATTTTTGAGTTACATCAAGATTATTCGAACTTTTTCTTATAGTTAAATCACTACCATTCGTACTAGTTTTTATATTGGAACTTTTGCTTTCACTACTATTTCTACTTTCACCACAAATGTAATTATAAATGTAACTGTCACTGTAATTGTTACTACTACTTAAAATGTGAC